AAATTTCCATTTATCCGTGGTCTAGGCATAGGCAGCAATCCATTCGAAAATTCTTAGCATTCCCTCTCTCGCATGGAAACAGGATCCCACAACGAAAAGAATGGTACAGTACGAAATAACATAAAATTAGAGTCATTCAAAATAAAAAAACTATATGCCTTCTATTCAACTATTCACTATTCAAATTGTTCCTTTTCACAGGAATTAATAAGAACTAAAAACAAAATAGTGCAATCTGATTCGATTTCATTCTAATGGAATCGTATAACCAACGAAGGAAACGATGCCGATGGCATTGAAGTTACAGATTAGAAGAACCCACGAAATTTTGATGGAATTAGGAGCCAAAGAAGAAAAAGGATCGAATACTCATAATCAGTCTATGGGATTGTTTTTCTATTTTATTTTGTCTTGTGTACATAGCGGAGATACACGAGACAATCTAAATAGAAAAACAATCCCATAGAAAAGATAGTTTAGGAATTTGTACTAGATCGATGGCCTAGGAGGTTGTTGTTGATAACTCGAAATCTGGATTGGATAAGAAGTCTTAGAGTAGTCTAACTAGAATGATGATCTAAAGAGATCCATTAATCCGCGTCTATAAAATATAGATCCCTCAATCGGTTGATTTGTTCTAAGAATTTCGTGATTGAATCGGGAAGAAAGGGATACGCCGACAAAGAAGAGAACCTTGTTTTGGCAAACAGGAAGAGTTCACCGTTTTCGCAAGTAAAGCAATTTTCTCTTTATCTCGGGAGCCTCGAAGGAAAGATCTTTCTTTGACTTGGATCTAAAATTTTCTATTTTGATAGCTTATTATCGTTAGAGTTGATTAGTCGGACCTACCCAATAATTCAGATAAATGACTCGCAATTCACTCGGTTTTTGGGTCATAATTATTATGTAGGAGAGATGGCCGAGTGGTTCAAGGCGTAGCATTGGAACTGCTATGTAGGCTTTTGTTTACCGAGGGTTCGAATCCCTCTCTTTCCGTACCTTCACCCAAGGCACCGATCTTACTAACCACAATAGATCAAATAAGAATCGATATCTGTCTTCCATACAGTTAGACCGTCCTTTGATATAGATTCTCTATTCCTAATGGCTGTGGCACGTAAAAGACTGGAAAGAAAGGGGGAGATAAGGAAAGAAAATCTCTCTCTCGATCTATGAAAAATACGGCTCAAACCCTTCGTTCTCTTAACCTTAGGTTAATTTCCTTCGCCGAACGGGAGCAAAGTTGTCTACACGTTACCTTATTAGACAAATTTTTTATTTTCGTTCGGTTTAAGTCTGACGAGAATAATATTCTACGACTAGCAATTCATTTATTTCCAAACCGACCCATTTACTATCTATTATTTGATTGACTAATCCTTTAGATTGCACTGGGTCAAGCGTTAAATGGTTTGGTAATTCCTCGTGAGGAGAGGAATCGAGAGAATTTTGAATTAGAACTTTCGATTTTCCGTCATCCTTTGCCGTAATAGTATCTCGGGGTTTGCAGCGATAACTTGGTATGTCTACGATCCGACCATTTACTAAAATATGTCGATGGTTAACTAATTGGCGAGCTCCAGGAATAGTCGGAGCCATACCCAATCGAAAAAGAATGTTATCCAAGCGCATTTCGAGTAATTGTAGTAAAACCTGACCTGTCGGACCTTTGGCCTTTCCGGCGATACGAACGTATTTAAGCAATTGGCGTTCTGTAAGACCATAATGAAAACGCAATTTTTGTTTTTCTTCTAGGCGAATACAATATTGGGATTTTTTCCAAGACCCCAATTGGTTTCTACGATCCTTTCGGTCTTGGGGACTTTTATTAGTTAGGCCCGGTAAAGCCCCCAGCCGGCGTATTTTTTTGAAACAAGGTCCTCGGTAACGTGACATAAAGACTCCTTCCTCTTTTTTTTATTTTACTCTTATTGATTAAATTTCATTTTACAGAATAAAACTAAACTCAAACTGAACTAAATGGGAAATGAAGTAAAAGTGACTCAAATGTACTCTTAAAGAATAACGGGATGAATTGGATAAAGAAATATTCAGCTCTTTCCTTTCTATTCTTTATATAGATATAGAAAAAGAAAAGGATAAAGAAATATCCAGCTCTTTCCTTTCTATTCTTTATATAGATATAGAAAAGGATCTTTTTATGTCCGAGTTGGAAGTTTCTATAACCCAATAGAAATCGATGACTTTTAGCAAAAGCGGAAGACATTTTTTTCACTAGTCTGTGATTTCAAAAGGACATTCTCAATGATGAAAAATCAAAAAAAGAAAGAGAGAAAAGCCTACTATCGGAATCGAACCGATGACCATCGCATTACAAATGCGATGCTCTACCCTCTGAGCTAAGTAGGCTGACATACGAGAAAGTCGACCTGCCTAGGAATAAACTCTCCGAATCCTTGCTTGCTATTAACTAATTAGAATACAATTTTATTAGAAATAAGAAATGGATAAATATTCAAAAATTTTTTTTGTTTTTGAATTCAAACGACATTTGAAATTCTTTTGATTACCCTTCTCTCTTTTCTTCCCTATCATCTATCTTGCAAATTCTAATTTTTGAATGGAATTCTTAGTTATAACAAATGAGACATGCCGCCGCTTTCATTCGGAAAGGTGGAATTTAGGACGAAAAATCGACCGTTTAAGTAAAGGTAATTACATAGAAAAGTGATCGGAAGGAGGACAGATAGATATATGAGATGGATCCACTTATATTGAATTGTCGAGACATAAATGATAAAATCATTTTTGATTGGATCAAAAAGCAAAGATGAGAAAAGACTTGTTCGAGATAGTAATAAGTCTCGACTAAATTCAATAGTGCCGGTAGAAATAAAAGACAAGTGGGAAGGACATCACAGTGAGATCCTAATCTCAAAGGGGGATATGGCGAAATTGGTAGACGCTACGGACTTAATTGGATTGAGCCTTGGTAGGGAAACTTACTAAGTGAGAACTTTCAAATTCAGAGAAACCCTGGAATTAACAAAAATGGGCAATCCTGAGCCAAATCCCGTTTTCTGAAAACAAAGAAAGGTTCGGAAAGCGAAAATCAAAAAGGATAGGTGCAGAGACTCAATGGAAGCTGTTCTAACAAATGGAGTTGATTGTCTTACGTTGGTAAAGGAATCTTTCTCTTGAAACTTCAGAAAGAGTGAAGAATAACCCTATATAATATACATAGGTATTGAATCATTGGACGAGAATAAAGATAGAGTCCCATTCTACATGTCAATATTGGCAACAATGCAATTTATAGTAAGAGGAAAATCCGTCGATTTTAGAAATCGTGAGGGTTCAAGTCCCTCTATCCCCAAAAAGCCCATTTCGCTGTCTAACGCTTGAGTCTATCCTTTTCTTTATATTGATCCTTTTTTTCGTTAGCGCTTTCAAATTAGTTCTCTTTTCCATTCACCTACGCTTTTACAAACCACTCTGAGCAGACTCTTCTCGCGAGTTTTGTGGGATAGATTATACGTGTACAAATGAACATCTTTGAGCAAGGAATCCCCATTTGAATTTGAATGATTCACAATGTAGATTTTTATTCATCCGGAAACTTACTAAGTTGTTCTTTTTACGATCCAATAAATTCCGGGACCTGGACGAGACTTTCTAATATCCTTTCAATTGACATATACCCAACTTCTCTAGTAAAATGAGGATGCCGTATCGGGAATAGTCGGGATAGCTCAGCTGGTAGAGCAGAGGACTGAAAATCCTCGTGTCACCAGTTCAAATCTGGTTCCTGACACACGATTCATTCGTGTGAGCCTCTATAAAGTAATTGATATAAATCGAGATACATTTTGATTAAATTCATAAAGAGTCTAGATCATAATATATATTAGCCCTCTCTGTTTTTAGAGAGATATCCCATCTATTTTGATTTGATAGATGGGTAAAGACTTTATTAGACAAAATATCTAAGAAATGAGACTCTAGATTTCTATTCTTTTGAGTTGATTTATCCTCTCCTTCAAAAAACGAATAAAAATTGAATCCGATATCCTTTCATTCCCTTGTATTTTTTCAAATTATATTTTTGCCTACATTCCATGACTTTATTAGAGTCCGTCTAAGTGACGTGCGCACGATAAAGTTCATGATGCAGAACTCATTTGGTTCATCCTATTGGCTTGGATGATCCGAAAGAAGTATCTTTCAACTTGGAGAATCCCAATGAAGCCCTAAGGGTCTTGTCTTGTTTGTTATCCTAGCCAGACTACAAAGGAGACCTACGTTTCTATGTTTCACCGAGAAGAGAGCCTGGAATCTATAGAATTCTAGAAGTGAAGATCCTTGTTTTATCATTCAATGAGCATCTTGGATTTCATAAAATTTAGGGGCAATATAATCTTTACGCAAAGGCCACCCTATCCAACTTTCAGGCATTAAAATACGTTTCAAACGCGGATGATTAGAATAAGAGATTCCCACCATATCGTAGGATTCCCGTTCTTGAAAATCTACACTTTTCCAAACCCAGAAAACAGATGGAATGCTCGGATCCCTCCTCGAGGCAAATACTTTTATACATACCTCTTCGGGTTGATCCACGCCATACTTTATTCTCGTAAGATGATACACACTAGCTAACAGTCCGCCTGGTGCTACATCATAGGCACACTGGGAGCGTAGATAATTGTAACCATATACATAAAAAATGACAGCAATGGAATGCCAATCCTCGGCCTTTATTTGGAAAGTCTCTATTCCGTGGTAATCAAAGCCCAAAGATCTATAAATTAGCCCGTGCTTGACTAGCCAAGCAGACAAATGACCCTGCATCTTTTTTCTCTCTCCCGCTTTTTGTATAAGTATTTCACGCATTTCCGATGAAATTTATGAAGATTGAACCATGACTTTTGATTTGGTTTTATTCTGTACAAAAGAATCCTGTCTAATTCACGAATTCGTGGAAAGAGACTGAACTTTGACTTTTGTATTTGAAAAAGGTTTCGAGCGGTATCTCTGAA